AATCAAATGACTATAGATCGAACCTATCCAATTTTTACAGTACGATGGTTGGCTGTTCACGGCCTAGCTGTACCTACCGTCTTTTTTTTGGGGTCAATATCCGCAATGCAGTTCATCCAACGATAAACCTAATTCCGAATTATAGAGCTATGACACAATCAAACCCGAACGAACAAAATGTTGAATTGAATCGTACCAGTCTCTACTGGGGGTTATTACTCATTTTTGTACTTGCTGTTTTATTTTCCAATTATTTCTTCAATTAGGAAAACAAAAGAAAAAAAAGAATCATTCTAGGCATTCTCTTAGCCCATTCGGAAGGATCTCATCTCATAATTATCCATGACTGTTTATGTCTATAGCATGACTACTTGATGAAATTGGAGGGAAGTGGAGTAAATGGCCGATACGACTGGAAGGATTCCTCTTTGGATAATAGGTACTGGAACTGGTATTGTTGTGATCGGTTTAATAGGTATTTTCTTTTATGGTTCCTATTCCGGATTAGGTTCATCCCTCTAGTAATCGGATGAATTGAGTTGTATGAAAGCATAGGAACTCAACGGGATTCCTTTCTTTCCTTGTCTGATTCAAGGGGAAAGGGACCGTTGGGTTCTTAAGAATCAGAGTCTTTTTTTCGTCTAAATGACAAAGTGGAGTTTTTCTGCTCTTTCAAAAAACTCCAATCTTTTTTTTCTGATGATGCTTTTCAAAAATGAACTTCATTGGTTGATTCAGAATACCTCTTCCTTGATCTTTCTAATAGCTATGGGTACTTTGCAAGTTCCACCAAAACAAAGGGCGAATCACTCAATTCTCTGGATTATCTAGATTTCTCTAGATTCGCTATCGTAGAAATACTTTCTATACTCTTTCCCTAATTTAGTTTAGTATCTCAGAAAAATGGAAATTTTGGATCCGTTTATTGAATAAGTTCTGATCCATCTGGAAAACCGAAACCAAGACTAGGAATTTTTGACGAACAGGATCCAAAATCATTACTCTTTCGACACAAGAAAAGGAATTTTCTACGCCCCTTTCTTGGATCGAAGACTAGTGAATACAGTTCTGATCCATCTGGAAAACCGAAACCAAGACTAGGAATTTTTGACGAACAGGATCCAAAATCATTACTCTTTCGACACAAGAAAAGGAATTTTCTACGCCCCTTTCTTGGATCGAAGACTAGGAAGACAAATAATGCCTCCTAGAATTATTTGTTCCCCGCATTTCTAGTTCGTTCGATTACCCGCTTCCTTATGCTAATAGCTATCCCAATTTGATTCTATTTCAATGCCATAAAATGGATCCATTTTAGAACATTGAAATATGGCAATAGGACTATAGTCCTACCAATTCCATTTTGCTAAAAAAACAAAGAAAGAGGTGCTAAAGTCATAAAGTCAACTAAAAGCATTTTCTTCAAACAAAAATCGACCTATTCTGACTAGGAATGTGGTCCAAGGGATTCCCCAAAGCTCGTAGAAAAAGAGCAAGTAAATAAAAGATTTTTCAGAATTTATTTTTTGATCATACATAATTGACAACAATAATTTTGTTCTTTTTACGAACCCCATGTCGATAAATTCGCGAGTCTAGAAATTCATTTCGGCCAATTGAACCTTCTCGAACTGTTTCTTTTTAAGAACCAAAACTATTTGTGCCAAAATAACAGATGCCAAGAAGAACAAAAGACCTTGGACACGGAATGGATCTTGAAGAACTAGTTCTGCATCTCCCTGACCAAATCCACCCACGTTAGGATTACTCGTTAATGGTTGATCCAATTTGATGGATTCACCCTCTGAGACAAGAAGTTCTGGGCCTGGAGGGATAATATCAACCACTTGACGTCCATCCGATGGATCTGTTATGGTTATTTCATATCCCCCTTTTTCTTTTCGTATGATTTTACTTACTAGACCCGCTCCTGTAGCATTATAAACTGTATTGTTACTCTTACTTCCGTCGGGGTAAATCTGACCCCTTCCCCTATTCCCTCCTACGTAGATAGGATATTTTAAAAAGTGAACATCTTTCTTAGTAGCGGGATCGGGGGAAAGAATAGGAAAGGTGATTTCACTATATTTCTGACCAGGGACAGGTCCTATCACAAGAATATTTTTTTGATTCGGGCGATAGCTCTGAAAAGACAAATTGCCTATCTTTTCTTTCATTTCGGGAGAAATACGATCGGAAGGAGCTAATTCAAACCCCTCCGGTAAAATAAGAACAGCCCCCACATTCAAAGCCCCTTTCTTACCATTAGCAAGAACTTGTTTCACTTGCTTATCATAAGGAATTCGAACAACTGCTTCAAATACAGTATCAGGAAGTACCGCTTGTGGAACCTCAATATCCACGGGCTTATTAGCTAAATGGCAATTGGCACATACAATGCGCCCAGTCGCTTCTCGTGGATTTTCATAACCCTGTTGCGCAAAAATGGGATATCCACTTGAAATGGATGTCCGAGTTATGATATATATCATGAGCGATATGGAAATAGATCGAGTAATCTCTTCCTTTATCCAAGAAAAAGTATTTCTAGTTTGCATGGTCTAATCATGGATCCGAAAATTTCTACAATAAATTGGGTAGGTCCCTAGTCGAGTTCCCTATCCACGATTCTGCTATATTTTTGGAATCATTTTACTGGAATACTAGAGGATGAAAATCCTCCGGATAGAAAGTTTTTAATGCTTATGTAGAACTACAAAGTCAGAAACATTCTGATTGATTAGATTCCTATCGGTGGATCATTTATCAATCATTCATTGAATGATAAATAACTACAAGTGACGGAGATATACGATTTAAATAACGGAAAATCCAATATTTAAAAAGACTATCGAGAATAACTGGAAAAGTGGAAACAAGACCAGATAGAATTTGATCATTATGAACAAATCCAAAATCTTTGTAGACAGAACCAATCATTAGTTCCCAACCGTGAGGGGAATGAAATCCGAGACATAAATCCGTTACTAAAAGAATCGAAAAAGCTTTTACTGTATCACTTAAGTTATATAAGAATTCCTGAGCATAAGAGTTAAGAATAACAAGTTCTTCATTACCTAAAATAGAATAACCGCTTAGAATAACAAAACAGATTATATTTGTCGAGAAGTGCAAAATCGTATGGATACGATCCTCGTTGTGTATCTTGATTAATTGGATCGTTTCTTTGTGGATTCCTAGAGGAAACTTTTGTAGATATGTCTCCGAGTATTCCTTGATCATTTCATCCAAGAAGAGGATTTCTTCTAATTCTAGGAACCTTTCTAGAATACTTTTTTCTTGAATATCATTCAAGAAAAGTTCGGAGTGATCCGTATTCGCCCGATTCGTAATCCAAGATTCCATACTTTTCGTAAATGAGAGAGAAATCCACGAGAGCAAAAATACTCTAGATACAAGATACAAAAGAGGAGTGAATGCTTTCTTTTTTGCCATTTTTCACCTGTGAATTTTGAATTAAGCCACTTCATTTGTCGACTCTATGTGATCGAATATTTCTTTCAAACATGAGTTCTACACAAGAAACCTATGAATCTATTTGATTTGTGATTTTGGTTGAATCTAGAAAGAATACAGAAAAAGGCTCCACTTTGAATTTGCATCAAGAAATAATCCATAATCTTGTTTCCAACTATCTCAATTCAGCAAATTCCAAACAAGTGTCTCCTTTCGATGAATGACCGAAATCAGACTTATAAAAAATTCCAATGATTCCCCATAGACAAGAATCAAATAATCTGAGAGAAAGAGATAATTCCAAACAAGTGTCTCCTTTCGATGAATGACCGAAATCAGACTTATAAAAAATTCCAATGATTCCCCATAGACAAGAATCAAATAATTGAGAGAAAGATATTGTGCAAAAAAATGAGCGGCAAAACAGAAATGGGCCAGTTATCATTATTAAGAAAACTCATTATTCTTTAGTAAAGAACATAAACGAAAGGATAAAAAAGGGTCGATTGACAAAAAGTCAATAATTTCCAGGATATCATTTATCTGCATCTAAAGTATCACTTCCAACAAATATTGAACTTCAAAAAAAAAAGATAAATTTCTTTCTTTCTAAATCGTTTGATATATGAGATGATTTGAATCTAGTAGTTCAATTTCTTTCTTGTCTAAATTCAGTTTGATATATGAGATGATTTGAATCTAGTAGTTCAATTTCTAACTTGTTTCAATTCAGTTGCATGGACTTGGATACGCATAAAAAAGAAAAAAGCGTTTTATTTTAGGGTTGTTCGATATACGTCAGCTTTGGCTCGACTGAATGTTCGGACGAAACTTCCGTTAAGTTATGTTATAGAAAAAAGGATTCTTGCATTTTTTCCCTGCTCCTGAGAAAGGAGTCGTTTTTCAGCCCAGTTTTTTCTCAAAGGACTTCAATTGGTACGCGAAAGAAATAGGCCAATTCCGCGGCTTTTTGTTCCATTTCTCGTGGAGTCAAACTCTCATCAGTACGGATCAAGGGAATAGCCCCCCGCCCTCTGATATCCAGATAAAGGACACGACGAGTAGAAATACCCTCTTTCACTTCTATTCTAAGGGATTGAATATCTTTTATAGGGAATCGGAAGAATATGCGGCGATTTTTTCCAGGAAATCCCCAACGAAAAATACACACTACTCCTTCCTTTCTATCGAATCGATCATAACCACTACCTACATTCCAGGAAATTGTGCACCACAAATAGAAACTAATAAAGAGACCCGCGATCCCGTAGAAAGACATCACGATCCCTTGTGGAAAAAAAAGAATTTGCTCAGATGGAACAAAAGATATCAAATTTCTACCAAGATAACTGGAAGTTCCAACCAATAAGAATCCTAATGAACCTAAAAAAATGATAAGGGCCCAGCAAAAATTACTTAGTTTTCGAGACCCCGTTCTAAGTTCTATCCATATATGTTCTGATCGCCAACTCATACTTGATCCGATTTCATTTTATTGGAATTGAGAGAATACCCCAAATGACTTTGATTTGACTTTTTTTGTTTCCGAAGCAATTCTCAGCAACTAGCACTAGTTTGATGCCAACTTTTAGGAGTAATTCATCAAATTGGGTAGATCTAAAATAATAACAGACCCTTGATATGATCCCAATATCCATATTGATATACATATAGATCCACCAACTTTACATTTTAGGCATCCAGTGCCCCTGACCTATTTCAAACAAGATTGGGTAGATCTAAAATAATAACAGACCCTTGATATGATCCCAATATCCATATTGATATACATATAGATCCACCAACTTTACATTTTAGGCATCCAGTGCCCCTGACCTATTTCAAACTAGCTAGAATTCATTTACCCATAGATGGTTTTCTCCAGGCATAAGAGCTTTTTCCTTTATGTTCGCCGGAAATCACATCTTATACCCTATTTTCCGAAATAACTATCTGTGTTATGCTATACTAACAGTCTAAGTTTCAAAAAAAAGTCTGAGGTTTTGTCCCTTCCGATCTAAATAATCTTGTTTTTTTGAACATAAAGAAATAAAGAAGCCATTGCCATTGCCGGAAATACTAAGCCTACTAAAGGCACAAAAATAGAGGGAAAATGCAAAGTTGTCATAAAATTCGGTACCTTGATTTAGATTTACTATTTGTACCTGGTATTAGTATAAATAGAATATTTTCGATTTATACTAATTATAATTCAGTATTCGAATTAGGAGAAAGCCCTTCAAGTCCCAGGCCAATGCCATAGAGGAATCTTTCGATATTGTTGACGATAGGGATAAGCTTCGGATTTTTGTCTTTCTTTTTCTTATGTGGATCCTGATTGTCTCCTTCTTGAGTCTCAAGATTTTTCTCCTCTTCATTCAGAGCAGCTTGAGTAAAGGCAAGAGGATCAATTACAAGCACCTGGCGGATTTTCAGGCAATTTTCCGCTCTCTTGGTAACAAGAAGATCTTGCAGTTTGAGTTTGTAAAACTCCAAAAAATGGTCCAAAGCCTTAAGATTAAGATTGGGGTTGGGGTTTGAATGAAAAGAGAAAAGATAGCCTATCATCTTTTCTCCAAAAGTTTTCCGAGGTTTGACAACGAAGCTGGGGATGTCCGTTTCGTGAATATCACGAATTTGATCATTGATTGGAATACACAGCGAAACATCGAGTATTCTCGTCGTCCTGTCCTCCCAGGGATTGGGACGAAAGAATTGAGAACATTTGAAAAAAACGAACGATAATCTAAATTTGAAAAAAAGTAACCAAATAGAGTGGTTCAAAATCCAAAATTTCAATTTAAAGGCTTTTTTGTCTAGATGATATTTTAGCCATCTGCATTAAGCTTAGACTTCCTTCTTGCATACGGGCCCCACCGGAGGCGCACACTATAACAAGAGGTAGATATGCGTTCATGGCGTATTCAATCAGACGGGTGATTTTCTCACCGACTGCCGATCCCATACTGCCCCCAAGAAATCGAAAATCCATAACTCCAATCGCTATGGGAATGCCATCTAGTTCACCTACTCCTGTTTGAACAGCCTCGGTTAATCCTGTATTTGTTTGGTATGAATCAATACGGCGATTATAAGGATCATCGTCGAAATTCTCCTCCTCTAATTCACTCTTTGGGAAAAGTGCCTTCAGAAAATCATCCTCTTCCAAATCACCCTCTGTGAGAGAGTCCTTCTCAGTTTGCTCCTTTGCCTCAGTGGCATCTATAGAGACAATGTTTTCATCCATATGATACCCATTACCTAAAGATCAAGAATTTAAAAGCAGTAAAGCAATATGGTGATTAACACTAAGCATTAAGATTAAGATTGGGGTTGGGGTTTGAATGAAAAGAGAAAAGATAGCCTATCATCTTTTCTCCAAAAGTTTTCCGAGGTTTGACAACGAAGCTGGGGATGTCCGTTTCGTGAATATCACGAATTTGATCATTGATTGGAATACACAGCGAAACATCGAGTATTCTCGTCGTCCTGTCCTCCCAGGGATTGGGACGAAAGAATTGAGAACATTTGAAAAAAACGAACGATAATCTAAATTTGAAAAAAAGTAACCAAATAGAGTGGTTCAAAATCCAAAATTTCAATTTAAAGGCTTTTTTGTCTAAAGTAATGGCAATGTGTGCCAGTTTTTTCACTATATTCTATTACCTAGTTTGATAATCTGTCTGTTTTAAAAAAGAGATATACGCTTCTTCCCCCTCCGAAGGATTAAGATCAAATATGGAATTTTGATCATTTTCATCATCAGAGAAAATGTCAGTATAAATATACGCGGAAAAACAAGTATAGGTAGTGCGACCTGAAAGGTTTTGAAACGACAAATCAATTTCTCTGTGAAAAAACTCGAAATCTTAATCAGACGCATGTGTACCTCCTTCCATTTTTAAAAGTGTAGCTATCTTTTGGGGTCGCTCGGGACTTGTTAGGAATTGTGTCTGCTCTTAGAGAGTTTTCCAGAACTTCCTCAAAAATAGAAGGAGTCTTATCCAAAAAGAGGCATATTGG